AATGAAGTGCCTGATTAAAGGATTACTTTGATAGAGTAAATCATGTATATTAATACCTTCATTATAAAGACAATTATAACAAAATAATATTTTATCACCATATATATTTAATTTCAATAAAAGTTATCTCCCAACTTTTATATTTAATTACATTTAATAGAATTAAACTATTTCTTAAAATATCAAAAATTTTTGTACATCATATACTAAAATGTAATTAAAAAAGATAAGCTAATAAAGCTATTAGGTTCATACCCTGTTTATAAAGGTCCGACCCCTTTTCTTTTTAATTTTTAATAATTTACTTTTTATTACAATACTAATATTAGGAACTTTTATTTCTATTTGTTCAAACTCTTGATTTGGAGCCTGAATAGGATTAGAAATTAATCTTCTTTCTTTTATTCCCTTATTAAATAATAGATTAAATTCCTTGTCCACTGAATCTTCATTAAAATATTTTATTATTCAGGCTCTAGCTTCTAGAATTTTATTATTTTCAATTATTATAATATCTATATTTGAATTATTCTCCTATTTAAATATAAATTTTATGCTGAATTTAGTCTTAAATGCAAGAATTTTAATTAAAATAGGAGCTGCACCATTTCATTTTTGATTTCCAGAAATAATAGAAGGACTTTCATGATGAATAAGTTTTATTTTAATAACTTGACAAAAAATTGCTCCTATACTGTTAATTTCTTACTGTTTAAATGAAAATTTTATTTTATTAATTATAGTTATTTCAATTTTAATTGGTTCAATTGGTGGTTTAAACCAAACAAGATTACGAAAAATTATAGCTTACTCTTCTATCAATCATATTGGTTGAATATTATCTAGCTTATTAATTTCTAATATGTATTGATATATTTATTTTAGTATTTATAGTTTCATTTCATTATCAATTATTTCTTATTTTAACTTTTATAATATTTTTTATATTAATCAAAATTTTATTACTATAAATTTAAATCCTTTAAATAAATTTGTTATTTTTTGTAGTTTTTTATCATTAGGAGGATTGCCTCCTTTCTTAGGATTTTTACCTAAATGAATAATTATCCAAAATTTTTCTTCAAATTACCCTATACTTACTTTAATAGTAATTTTAACTCTAATTACACTTTATTATTATATTCGTATTACTTATTCTGCTTTCATAATTAATTATACTAATCAAAAAATAATTTTATTTAATAATTTTAATTTAAACTTGAACTGTTTAATAATAAATTTTATATCAATTTTTGGCTTAATTTTAATTATATTTTTATATTATTTATTTTAAGTCTTAGAAATTAATTTTCACCTTTAAATTTGCAATTTAAAATCATTCTTGAATATAAGACTAAGATTTTAAGTTAAAAAAACTAATAGCCTTCAAAGCTTTCAATAAAAATAAATTTTTAAATCTTATTGGTAAAAGAGAAATATTCTCATAAATAAATTTACAGTTTATCACCTATTATCAGTCATTTTACCTTACGCGACAATGATTATTCTCAACTAACCATAAAGATATTGGAGTTTTATATTTTATTTTTGGAATTTGATCAGGACTTGTAGGTACAAGTTTAAGTTTATTAATTCGTGCTGAATTAGGTCAACCAGGATCTTTAATTGGTGATGACCAAATTTATAATGTAATTGTCACAGCTCATGCTTTTATTATAATTTTTTTTATAGTAATACCAATTATGATTGGTGGTTTTGGTAACTGATTAGTCCCATTAATACTAGCTGCACCAGATATAGCTTTCCCACGTATAAATAATATAAGTTTTTGATTTTTACCTCCATCTTTAACCTTACTCCTAGCTTCTAGAATAGTAGAAAGAGGAGCCGGTACTGGTTGAACAGTTTACCCTCCTTTAGCCTCAGGAATTGCTCATGCCGGAGCATCTGTTGATTTAGCTATTTTTAGTCTTCATTTAGCCGGAGTATCTTCAATTTTAGGAGCTGTAAATTTCATTACAACTGTAATTAATATACGATTAAATTATATAACTCTTGATCGTATACCTTTATTTTGTTGAGCCGTAGTAATTACTGCATTATTATTACTTTTATCTTTACCAGTTTTAGCTGGAGCTATTACTATATTATTAACTGATCGTAATCTAAATACTTCCTTTTTTGACCCAGCAGGTGGAGGAGATCCTATTTTATATCAACATTTATTTTGATTCTTCGGACATCCTGAAGTTTACATTTTAATTTTACCAGGATTTGGGATAATTAGACATATTATTGCTCAAGAAAGTGGTAAAAAGGAAACTTTTGGTTCTTTAGGTATAATTTATGCTATATTAGCAATTGGTCTTTTAGGATTTGTTGTTTGAGCTCATCATATATTTACAGTAGGAATAGATGTGGATACCCGAGCCTACTTCACTTCTGCAACAATAATTATTGCAGTTCCTACAGGAATTAAAGTTTTTAGTTGACTAGCAACTTTACATGGATCCCAATTTTCTTATAGCCCTTCTTTATTATGAAGATTAGGATTTGTATTTTTATTTACTGTAGGAGGATTAACTGGAGTAGTATTAGCTAACTCTTCTATTGATATTATTCTTCATGATACATATTATGTAGTAGCCCATTTTCATTATGTTTTATCAATAGGGGCTGTATTTGCTATTATAGCTGGATTTATTCATTGATATCCTTTATTCACTGGTCTTACTATAAATAATTTATGATTAAAAATTCAATTTATTATTATGTTTATTGGTGTAAATTTAACTTTTTTCCCTCAACATTTTTTAGGATTAAGAGGAATACCACGTCGATACTCAGATTATCCTGATGCTTACACATCATGAAATGTAATTTCATCAATTGGTTCAATTATTTCTTTTATTGGTATTTTATTTTTCTTTTTTATCATATGAGAAAGCTTTGCTACTAATCGTAATGTTTTATTCTCTACACAAATATCAACTTCAATTGAATGATTACAAAATTACCCACCAGCTGAACATAGATACTCAGAATTACCTATTTTAACAATTTTCTAATATGGCAGATTAGTGCAATAACTTTAAGCGTTATATATAAAGAATATTCTTTTATTAGAATAAATATAATGGCAACATGATCTAAAATTTCTTTACAAAATAGAGCTTCACCTTTAATAGAACAATTAACATTTTTTCATGATCATACTTTACTAATTTTAACTATAATTACAATTTTAGTTGGTTACTTAATAATAACATTATTTTTAAATAAATTTACTAATCGATTTTTACTTGAAGGTCAAACTATCGAAATTATTTGAACCATTCTACCAGCAATTACTTTAATTTTTATTGCTTTACCATCTTTACGATTATTATACCTTTTAGATGAAATTGATAATCCATCTATTACTTTAAAGACTATTGGTCATCAATGATACTGAAGTTATGAATATTCTGATTTTTTAAATATTGAATTTGATTCTTACATAATTCCTACAAATGAATTAAATTTAAATAATTTCCGTCTATTAGATGTTGATAATCGTACAATTTTACCTATAAATACACAAATTCGAATTATAGTAACAGCTGCAGATGTTCTTCATTCATGAACTATTCCTGCATTAGGGGTAAAAGTTGATGCTACTCCAGGACGTTTAAATCAAACTAATTTTTTTATTACACGACCTGGATTATTTTTTGGTCAATGCTCAGAAATTTGTGGGGCAAATCATAGTTTTATACCTATTGTTATTGAAAGTATTCCTATAAATAATTTTATTAATTGAATTAAATTAAATAAATCATCATTAGATGACTGAAAGCAAGTATTGGTCTCTTAAACCATTTTATAGTAAATTAGCAATTACTTCTAATGAAAGAGTTAGTTAAATTTAATATAAATATGTCATATTTAAGTTATTAGTAAAATCTAGTACTCTTTGATTCCTCAAATAAGTCCATTAAGATGATGAATATTATTTATTTACTTTATTATCATATTATTAATATTTAATATAATAAATTATTATATTACTATATATATTAGCCCTCAATCCTCAAGAATTAAAATATCTAAAAAATCAATAAATTGAAAATGATAACAAATTTATTCTCTATATTTGATCCTTCAACTAATATTATAAACTTATCATTAAACTGATTAAGTTCAACTATTGGATTACTATTAATCCCCTATATATATTGAATTATCCCTAATCGATTTACAATATTATGAAATAATATCTTAATCACTTTACATAAAGAATTCAAAACACTATTAGGAATTCAAAGACACTCCGGAAGAACATTTATTTTTATTTCTTTATTTTCATTTATTGTCTTTAATAATTTTATAGGATTATTTCCCTATATTTTTACAAGAACAAGCCATATAACTATAACTTTAGCTTTAGCTTTACCATTATGATTAAGTTTCATAATTTACGGATGAATTAATCATACAAATCATATATTTGCTCATTTAGTACCTCAAGGAACACCTAGTATTTTAATACCTTTTATAGTATGTATTGAAACTATTAGTAACTTTATTCGTCCTGGAACCTTAGCAGTACGATTAGCTGCAAATATAATTGCTGGACATTTACTTTTAACCCTTTTAGGAGGAACAGGCCCTTCATTAAATAGAGTAATAATTAATATTCTTTTAATCACTCAAATTGCTTTATTAACATTAGAATCAGCTGTAGCTATTATTCAATCTTATGTATTTGCTGTATTAAGAACTCTTTACTCTAGAGAAGTAAATTAATGTCAACACATGCTAATCACCCTTATCATTTAGTAGATTATAGCCCATGACCTCTTACAGGAGCTTTAGGAGCTCTTGCTACAACTACAGGTATAATTAAATGATTTCATCAATTCGATAACTCTTTATTAATTTTAGGAAATTTAATTTTATTATTAACTATATATCAATGATGACGAGATGTAACTCGAGAAGGAACTTATCAAGGATTACATACTTTTAACGTCACCAAAGGATTGCGTTGAGGAATAATTTTATTTATCTTATCAGAAGTATTTTTTTTTGTTAGATTTTTTTGAGCTTTTTTTCATAGAAGCTTAGCACCCTCAATTGAAATTGGAGTAAAATGGCCTCCTTCTGGAATTTTTGTTTTTAACCCTTTAGAAATTCCTTTATTAAATACAGTAATTTTATTATCATCAGGAATTACTATTACCTGAGCTCATCATAGCTTAATAAATAATAATTATACTCAAACAAGTCAAGGCTTATTATTTACTGTTATTTTAGGGATTTACTTTTCTATTCTTCAAGGATTTGAATATGCCGAGTCACCTTTTACTATCGCTGACTCAATTTATGGATCCACATTTTTTATAGCTACCGGATTTCACGGGTTACATGTATTAATTGGAACAACATTTTTATTAATTTGTTTAATTCGCCACATTAATCATCATTTTTCAGTAAACCACCATTTTGGATTTGAAGCTGCAGCTTGATATTGACACTTTGTTGATGTAGTTTGATTATTTTTATATATCTCAATTTATTGATGAGGTAGATAACTTATATAGTATATAAGTATATTTGACTTCCAATCAAAAGGACTAAATTATTTTAGTATAAGTAATCTTACTAACAATATTAATAGCTTCTATAATTATAATTATTGCTTTAATTACTATAACTTTAGCCTCTATTCTTAGAAAAAAATCTTTTTATGATCGAGAAAAAAACTCTCCTTTTGAATGTGGATTTGATCCTAAATCTTCAGCACGAATACCATTTTCATTACATTTTTTCTTAATCGCAATTATTTTTTTAATTTTTGATGTAGAAATTGCTTTATTGTTACCATCAATTCTTACTATTAACTTTTCTAATCTTAATATATGAATATTAACATTAATTTTTTTTATTATTATTTTATTATTAGGATTATATCATGAATGAAAACAAGGTGCTTTAACATGAACTAATTAGGGTAATAGTTAAATTTAACATTTGATTTGCATTCAAAAAATATTGAATAAATTCAATTTACCTTATATAAGTATGAAGCGATTAATTGCATTTAGTTTCGACCTAATCTTAGATAAACTTATCCTTACTTTTAATTGAAACCAAAACAGAGGTTTATCACTGTTAATGATAATATTGTATTTTTATACCAATTAAAGAAGTAGGATAATCAAGATAAAGCTGCTAACTTTTTTCTTTAGTGGTTTAATTCCATTAATACTTCTTATTTATATAGTTTAAAAAAAACTTTACATTTTCACTGTAAAAATAAAAATTTATTTTTTATAAATATTTAAAGATTTAAATAATCATCTTAACAGCTTCAATGTTACGCTTTTATTTTAAGCTATTTAAATAATTTAAAATTAATAAAATAAAAATTAAAATTACAAATAATAATAAATGAAATTTTAAATTATTACTTTGAATAAATTGATTTATTAATCTAAAATCCTTTATTTTTTTATAAATTAATTGTCCTCCAAAATATTCATTTCAACCTTGATCAATACTTTTAATAATTTTATATCTTTTATTTAAAATAAAAAAATTTACACCAACTGTACTTAAAAAAGGTATAAATCATATACTTCCTATAAAATTAATTTTATTAAAATTTATTTTAATAAATAAATATCAACTAATTTTATATTGAAATAACTCATAACCTAAAATTGCTCCTATTAAACTTACTAATAATGCTAATATTTTCATTAAAATAGGTAAACAAATTATTTCAGGAATAGTCATAATTAATCAACTTAATATTCTTCCTCCTATAATAGCTAAAAATAATAAACCTATTATACCTTTTAATATAACGTAATATTCATCACTAATAGAATTTAATCTTATAAAATTTATTAATCCTCTCATAGAATAATAGATTAATCGAAATGAATACATAACAGTCAAACCTGTGGATAAAAAATAAAGAAAATAAATTAAAATATTTAAATAATTTATAGAAATTAATTCTAAAATTAAATCCTTTGAATAAAACCCTGCTAAAAAAGGAGTTCCACATAAAGCTAAATTAGCTACATTTATACAAGAAGTAGTTAACGGCAAACTTGAAATACTTCTACCTATTAAACGAATATCCTGATTATTTTTTATATTATGAATTACAGAACCAGCACATATAAATAATAAAGCCTTAAATAAAGCATGTGTTAACAAATGAAAAAAAGCTATCTTAGGGTATCCTATTGATAAAATTCTTATCATTAACCCTAATTGTCTTAAAGTAGATAACGCAATAATTTTCTTTAAATCATACTCAAAATTAGCCCCTAACCCAGCTATAAACATAGTTAATACAGAAATAAATAATAATAATTTTCTTAAAAAAGTATTAACAAATAAATTATTAAAACGAATTAATAAATAAACCCCAGCAGTAACTAAAGTTGAAGAATGAACCAAAGCTGAAACTGGAGTCGGAGCTGCTATAGCAGCAGGAAGTCATGAAGAAAAAGGAATTTGTGCTCTTTTAGTTATAGCAGCTAAAACTACTATATAAGCAATAAATTTTATTTCAATTTCTTTATTTATACAATCCAAATAAAAAATATAATTTCATCTACCATAATTTAATATTCATGCAATAGCTATTAATAAAGCAACATCACCAATACGATTAGATAAAGCAGTTAATATACCCGCATTATAAGATTTAACATTTTGGTAATAAATAACTAAACAATAAGAAACTAATCCTAATCCATCTCAACCCAATAAAATTCTAATTAAATTTGGTGAAATAATTAAAAATATTATAGATAAAACAAATATTAATACCAAAATAATAAATCGATTTAAATAAATATCACCATATATATATTCATCACTATAATAAATTACTATTGAAGAAATAAACAAAACAAAACTTATAAATAATAAAGATATTCAATCAATTAATACCGTTATAACTACTGAACTTCTATTTATACTTAATAAATCTCATTCAATAAAAATTACTAAATCATTAATTAATAAATAAATTCTATTTAAAAATAATATAAATGAAATAAATAATAGTATATAAAAAAAAATTAAACAGATAGACATAATTATTTAAAATGAATAAATCATATCTTTGATTCCACAAATCAAAATTTTATATAAACTATTTAAATATAATCATAAAAAAATTACTTCACTTTTTAAAATTAAATAATTTAAAGGAAATCAATGTAATATTAATAAAATATACTCACGAACTCTACCATTTATTCTTCTATAAAGTCCAGAATATAAATCTCCATGTTGAGTATATGAATATAAGAATAATGTATAAGCAGCTCTAAAAAAAGATACTAAACTTAATAAAATTATAGTCAATCATGATCAGCTAATAATTCTATTTAATAATCTAATCTCACCTAATAAATTTAATGTAGGTGGAGCTGCTATATTAGCAGATCTTAATAAAAATCATCATATACATAATCTAGGTATAAAATTCATTATACCTTTATTAATAAATAATCTTCGACTTCCTGAACGTTCATAAGATATATTTGCTAAACAAAATAATCCTGAAGAACATAAACCATGAGCAATTATTAAAGTATATGAACCTGTAAATCCCCAATAAGTTAATCTTATAATACCAGCAATTACTAAACTTATATGAGAAACCGAAGAATAAGCAATTAAAGATTTTAAATCGACTTGTCGTAAACAAATTAAACTTACTAAAAATCCTCCTATTAAAGAAATTCTTACCCAAATAAAATTAAATTTTAGCCCTATATTCAATAATAAATTTATAACCCGAACTAACCCATAACCTCCCAATTTTAATATAATTCCAGCTAAAATTATCGATCCAGAAATTGGAGCTTCTACGTGAGCTTTAGGTAATCATAAATGAACAAAAAATATAGGTATTTTTACTAAAAAAGCCAATAATATTCTAATATAAAATAAATAATTACCATAATTTAAGTTTAAATAATAAAATATTAAACTTTTATTTAAATCATATAAATAAAAAATTCTTACTAATATAGGTAATGAAGCTAATAAAGTATAAAATAATAAATAAATACCCGCTTGCAATCGCTCAGGTTGATACCCTCAACCAATAATCAAAAACAAAGTAGGAATTAAACTAGCCTCAAAAAATAAATAAAAATAAAATAAATTTAATGAACAAAAACTTATAATTAATATTAATAATAAAAAAAGAATATTTAAAGAAAAAAAAATTCTAGAATATTTTTGTCTATAAACTCTTTCTCTAGCTATTATTATTAGATAACAAATTCAAAAACTTAAAAAAATTAACCCATAAGAAATTAAATCTATACCTATAAAATAACTTAAATTATTATATAAATAATTTCTATTCAATATAAAAATAAAAATAAATCTAATTAACATTAAATAAAGTTGAACCAATCAAAAATTTTTTTTATTTAAACTAATAGGGATTATAAAAATAATAAATAAAATTAATTTTAACATTGCAATATATTAAAAGACTGAAAATAATCATTACCATGAGTACGAATTAAACTAACTAAAATTGATAAACCTAAAACTCCTTCACATACAGCAAAAATTATAAAATACATTAAAAAATAAAAATCATAATCATATAAAATTAAATAAATATATAGAAAATAAAATAATCTTAAAACAATAAATTCTAAAGTTAATAATGTAGATAATATATGCTTACGAATAAGTCTATAAACTAAAATACCAGAATTAAATATAAATAAAGGTAAAATAACATTTAATAATTTAAACATTAGTTTTAATAGTTTAAAAAAAACATTGGTTTTGTATACCAAATTTAAGTTATTTAACTTTTAAAACTTCAGAGAAAAAAAACTTATTTTTATCAATAATCTCCAAAATTATTATTTTAATTAAACTATTCTCTGTATTAACCAATTCATCTTTTCTTTAAGAATAATCTCTTCATTAAATTTTATTAAGACCAATCATCCTTTAGCTATAGGATTAAACTTAATAATTCAAACAATTTTAATTACAATATTATGCGGATCAATATATTCTACTTACTGATTTAATTATATTATATTTTTAGTAATAATTGGAGGAATATTAGTCTTATTTATTTATGTAACAAGACTCGCTTCAAATGAATTATTTAATTTATCAATAAATAACCTAATATTACTATTAATATTATTCTTAATTTTATTAATTATAACAAATAATATAGATATATTTTTAAATATTAAAATAAATTTCGAAACTCTTGATTTAACTAATCATTTTATTAAAGAAAATTCTTTCAATTTAATTAAATTATATAATAATTCAACAATAAATATTACCTTAATAATAATTATATACTTATTAATAACTTTAATTATTGTAGTAAAAATTACTAATATTAATTATGGGTCTCTACGTAAAATAAACTAATGAATAAACCTATACGTATTAATCATCCTTTATTTAAAATTATAAATAATGCCTTAGTAGATTTACCAGCACCTAGAAATATTTCAACTTGATGAAATTTTGGATCATTACTAGGATTATGTTTAATTATTCAAATTGCAACAGGATTATTTTTAGCAATACATTATTGTGCTAATATTGAATTAGCTTTCAATAGAGTAACTCATATTTGTCGAGATGTTAATTATGGTTGATTATTACGAACATTACATGCAAACGGAGCATCATTTTTTTTTATTTGTATTTACTTACATATTGGTCGAGGACTATATTATAGATCTTATTTATTTACACCAACATGAATAATTGGAGTTATTATTTTATTCTTAGTTATAGGAACAGCTTTTATAGGTTATGTATTACCATGAGGTCAAATATCATTTTGAGGAGCTACAGTTATTACAAATTTACTTTCAGCTATCCCATATCTTGGGACAATAATAGTACAATGACTTTGAGGAGGATTTTCTGTAGATAACGCTACATTAACACGATTCTTTACTTTCCACTTTTTATTACCATTCATTGTTTTAGCAGCAACAATTATTCATTTATTATTTTTACATCAAACAGGATCAAATAATCCATTAGGATTAAATTCTGATTCTGATAAAATTCCTTTCCATCCTTACTTTTCTTTCAAAGATATTATTGGATTTATTATAATAACTATAATATTACTTTTTATTACTTTAAGAAATCCTTATTTATTAGGAGATCCTGATAATTTCATTCCAGCTAACCCTTTAGTTACACCAGTACATATTCAACCTGAATGATACTTTTTATTTGCTTATGCAATTTTACGTTCCATTCCTAATAAACTTGGAGGAGTAATCGCTTTAGTTATATCAATTGCTATTTTAATAATTATACCTTTTTATTATCTTAGAAATTTTCGAGGAATTCAATTTTATCCTATTAATAAAATTTATTTTTGAATAATAGTAACAATGGTAATTTTATTAACTTGAATTGGAGCTCGACCAGTTGAAGATCCATATATTTTATTAGGACAAATTTTAACTATTACATATTTTTTATATTTTATTACTAACCCTTTAATTCATAAAAATTGAGATTTAATAATTTATTAAATTAATGAGCTTGATATAAGCTTTTGCTTTGAAAGCATAAGATGATAGTTTAATCTATCATTAATTTAAATAAAATAATTTATTACAAATACTAAATTAATTTAATTAAATAAAAATAATAAAAAATAAAATTTTTAACCCTATAAAAAATATTAAATAATTCAAAGAAAGTGGTAAATAACATTTTCAAGCTAAATATATTAATTTATCATAACGATAACGAGGTAAAGTTCCTCGCACTCAAATAAAAATAAATCCAACAAAAGTTAATTTTAAATAAAAAAAAATTCTAAATAAATTAGAACCTAAAAATATTACTCTAAATAATATGCTTATAAATAAAATACTTGCATACTCAGCTAAAAAAATTAAAGCAAATCCTCCTCTTCTATATTCAACATTAAAACCAGATACTAATTCAGATTCACCTTCAGCAAAATCAAAAGGAGTTCGATTTGTTTCTGCTAAAGAAGAGGATAATCAAACTAATATTAACGGAAAAGTTAAAAAAAAAAATCACATATTAATTTGAAAATAATAAAAATCTAATAAATTAAATCTCCCGATTAAAATAATAAAAGATAATAATAACAAAGCTATACTTACCTCATAAGAAATTGTTTGAGCTACAGCACGCAATCCACCAAGTAAAGCATAATTTGAATTAGAAGATCAACCAGCAACTAAAACTGTGTATACTCCTATACTAGTACAACATAAAAAAAATAATAAACCTAAATTATAATTAATTATATTTGTTATATATGGATAAATTATTCATACTAATAAAGATAAAAATAAACTAATAACAGGAGCAATATAATATCTTATATAATTTGAAGTAATAGGATAAGTTTGTTCTTTACTAAATAATTTAATAGCATCACAAAATGGTTGTGGAACCCCGCAAAATCCTACCTTATTAGGACCTTTACGAATTTGAATATACCCTAATACTTTTCGTTCCAATAATGTTAAAAAAGCAACACCTACCAATAAACAAATAATTAATAATAATGAACTAATAAAATTTAATAAAATATCCATTAAATACAAGTATTACTTGTAATTAAATTACATAATTGAATTCTAAATTCAATACACTATTCTGCCAAAGTAATTAAATTTAATAATATTCATTATTCTTAAAAAAATATTTTATATATTTGGTCCTTTCGTACTAAAATATAAATTTTATTTAAGGATAGAAACCAACCTGGCTCACGCCGGTTTGAACTCAAATCATGTAAAGATTCAAAAGTCGAACAGACTTAAACTTTAAACTTCTGCATTTAAAAATAACCTTTAATTCAACATCGAGGTCGCAATCTTTTTTATCGATATGAACTCTCTAAAAAAATTACGCTGTTATCCCTAAGGTAACTTAAATTTTTAATCTTTAAAAAAGGATCAATAATTCATATATCAATGTTTAAAATATAAAAAAAGTTATTTAAATTTATCTATCACCCCAATAAAATAATTATAATTTAAATAAAATATTTTTAACTAAAATTTAATTAAATTTTAATTATAAAGATCTATAGGGTCTTCTCGTCCTTTAAAAATATTTTAGCTTTTTAACTAAAAAATTAAATTTTTAACTTATTAAAATGAGACAGTTAATACTTCATTCAACCATTCATTCTAGCCTTCAATTAAAAGACAAATGATTATGCTACCTTTGCACAGTCAATATACCGCGGCCCTTTAAAATTATTCAGTGGGCAGGTTAGACTTTAAATTATTTTCTAAAAGACATGTTTTTGTTAAACAGGTGAGTATTATATTTGCTGAATTCCTTATTTTAATCTAAATAAAATTTTTACTTGTAAATAAATTAATACTAATTTTATCATTATTACATAAATTTGTAATTAAATTTATTATTTTAATAAAAAATTTAAAATTAAATAAATTAAATTTATAATAAATTAATTATAACACTTTATTTATAAATGAAAATTTTTATTCCTATTATATTTATAATTAACTTAAATTTATAATAAAATTAATTAAGCTAATCCCTAATTAATTTTTATAATTTAAAAATTAATTTTTATAAAAAAATTAATTTATTAAAATATACTAAATTAAATTTAATTCTTAAAAAACTAGATATATTTAAAAACGTTTAACATTTCATTACTAAATTAATATTAAAAATAATTATAAAACAATAACTTTTATATTAATTTAACTCTTTTAAATTCGAGAAATTTAAATATAATTAAAAATTAATAAATAAACCCTGATACAAAAGGTACAATAAATTAAATTTACTTTTTTAATAGAAATATTTTTCTTTCACAATACTTTAAACTATAATTAAAATTATTTTTTTTATAAAATATACTTTAAAAATAATAAATTAAAATTATTTTTATTATAAATCATAATAAATTAATTAATTAATAAAATATTATTATCAAATTAAATTGAATTGCACAATAACTTTTCAATGTAAATGAAATGCTTTTCTAATCAAGCTCTAATTTGATCTTTCTAGATACACTTTCCAGTACATCTACTATGTTACGACTTATCTTTTTTTAATAAAAAGAGCGACGGGCGATGTGTACATATTTTAGAGCTATAATCAATTTATTAACATAAATAAATTTACTATTAAATCCACCTTCAAGAAAATTTTTCAAAATCCTTTTCGTATAAATAAATTTATTGTAACCCATTTCTACTAATTCATAAACTGCACCTTGATCTGAAATAAATTTTAATTTAAATTTATGAATATTATAATTCTTATAAAATATTCTGATAACGACGATATACAAATAAATAAAATTAGTAAAATTTATCGTGGACTATCGATTAAAGAACAGGTTCCTCTAAATAGACTAAAATACCGCCAAATTTTTTAAGTTTCAAGATTATAACTATTACTACCTTAATATAATTTATTTATAATTTTAATAATAGGGTATCTAATCCTAGTTTAATTTAAAATTTTTATAATTTCAATAATATTAAAATAAATATATTTTATATTAAAAATTTTACTTTTAAAATAAAAATTTAATTTATAATTTAATAATAATTTAATTATTTACCAATATAATTTATTTATATAATTTGTATAACCGCAGATGCTGGCACAAATTTATCCTATAATAAAATTTTTAACTAACTCAAAATTTCTTTCATAATTAATTTTTTATACTGAGATTAAAAATTTTTATTTTTAAAATAATTATTTTTTCCTACTAAAATTTTCATGTAATTTTAAAATTAAATAAATTTTAAGCTAAAATCAAACTTTTAATAATAAAAATTAAATTATAGAACAATAAATTTTAATTAAAATAAATATAATTATACCTAAATTTTAAAATTAATTAAATTATATAATCAAAATTGAACATTTTTAATTTAAATTAAATTATTTATAATTAAATTAATTTTAATAAATTTTATTAAACATAATTCTAACAATATAAAAAAAAAACAATTTTATTATAATTTATTCTCCCTTAAATTAAAAAATACTTTTATATAAAAATTAATAATTATAGAACAATTTTAATTAAAATTATTAATATTAATTATTAAAATATAAATATAAAATATTTAATTAAATAAACGATTAATTTAAATTTTTTTATAATAAAAGTACTAAAATAAACTTTAAATTAAATTTAATTTAATTAAATAAATATAAACACAATTCTCATATAATTATTTATAACAAAATATTATAATTTATTCTCCCTTAAATTATATATTTTATTTATTTTATTTAAATATAAATATATTTAGAACAATATTTTAACTTAATATATAATTTTATTTTTATAAAAAATAATTTTTAATAAAAATAATTATTAAAATTATTAAAATTTATTTAACATTAAAATAAATTTTATTAAATTTAATTATATTAAAATTATTTAATTATTAATACTATTTAAATTATTTTATAATAATTTAAATAGTATTTATAATTCAATAATTTAATAAATTTTATTAATTGTATAAAATTATTATTTTTTTTTACTAATTATTATTTTATAAAAAATAAATATTATATAAAAATAATCACTTTCTTTTTTTTTTTTTTTACTTTAAAAAAAAAGAAAGCTATTTATATTAAAATATTTAATTTAATAAATATATTATTAATTATTATTTAAATAAATTATTAATAATATAAATAATTAATATATACTAATAAATATTTAATTTTATATTTATTATAAATATGTAATTATTCTATATATCTCTCTCTCTCTCTAAATATATATTTATATTAGGTAATCGATAAATGGTTATCTATTAAATATATTAGATATTTATATTAATTATTAATAATAAAATATTTATTATATATATATGTAATTATTATTATTATATATAATATATTTTTATATTATTAATATTATTTAAATAATTATATATAATAAGGATTTCTTATATATATATAAATATTACATAACTATTAATAAATTAAATTTTTAATATTTCCAAAAATCCCACTCAATAGATAAAGAGAACAATAACAGAAACTTAAAAATTGAACCATAAATTTAATTTTTTATAAAAATT